AAGGGAATTCCCCCCCCCCCCCCCCCCCCCCCACCTAAAGAAAAGGTAATACAACACCCTCCCCCTCAAGTACCCCCCCGGAGGGGTAGAGCTATGATGGGAATGTTATTTAGCCTTTATAGGGATTTTAACCCTCCCTCTCGATTTACAAGACCGAGCGCTCTGCTTAGAGCTTTAAAGGCCTTGTTTAAGTTTAGCTCCTGTTGAGATTTTAACTCAAACTTAGAGCGTGAAAAGCTCTTGTTGTGATTCAACTACAGGGGCAATTTTCCAGGCGCATCTTCCGATACGCCTACTATGTTACGACTTTTCTCATCTTGCTTTGTGGCTAGGTGAGAGTGACGGGCGATGTGTACGCATTTCAGAGCTCTTTTCAGTTTCATTTTCTTTTGAATCTTACTGCTGAATCCAATTTCAATGGAAAGTTTCATTTCTATATTCACTGATCTTTTTGAGCATTGTAGCTCACCTATCCCCAGCTTATAAGCTGCACCTTGATCTGACGTCTGGGAGAGTTTCCTTTGTGTCAACTTTCTTAGGAAGTAGACTTACGACGATGGTATACAAGCTGTTAATTCAAAAGCTGGTGAGGTATAACGTGGATTATCGATTAGATGGCAAGCTCCTCCAGGGAGATTTGAAAAACCGCCAAGTCCTTTGAGTTTTAAACTTTAATTGTTCGTAGTTCTCGGGTGGGTGAAGGTTGTTTACGTCTGAGTATAGCAGGGTATCTAATCCTGGTTTAGGTCTCAGTTTTCATGGCATCGAGTTTTAGGTCAGATTTAGGATTTCTACTAAGGTAAGTTTTCTACCACTATCTTAGAGCTGTTTCTGAAAATGAATATACTCTAACCATCCTTTAAACCGTATAGAATTAACTTTAGGGTGTACGTATAACCGCGGTGGCTGGCACGTACTTTACCCCCTTGTTATTTTTTTGCTAGATCCGGGGGATTCCGATTGTCTAATATTTAGCACTGCAGTTGTGGCGTTTTGCTTGGTGTATTGGGCGTATTTTGTGCCTGATACCTAGGGCTTACTTCTTTAGTTCTTTGAGTTTGGTAAATAAGTAAGGATTAACTTCACTGGGGTGCCTAATGGCTTGCATGTGGCAGCTTTAAAATAGTTAATATTGGGACTAGGACCAAATCGGCTGCTAAGGGAGGGACTTTAACCCCCTTTGTAGCATTTTCAGTGCTATGCTTTAGTCTGGTTAAGCTACCTTTGCTACGAAAATATTATCTTATTTTCTATTGTTGAAACCAGGGGGAAGATAAATATGAAGATTGCGAAGTAAGTCACAGAAGCTATTTGTCCAAGTAGGACAAATGGGTATTCTACTGGTTGTCTACCGATTCAGGTTAGTATGAGGAAGGTTGCTACTAGAATTCAGAATGTGGCTTGCGAAAGTGGGCGGAATGCGTTTGATTCTTTCTTAGATACGTTTAATAGCGGCATTAGGAAGAGTACTAATATTGCTGCGACTAGGGCTATTACTCCTCCTAACTTATTAGGGATTGATCGTAGAATTGCATAGGCGAATAGGAAGTACCATTCTGGTTGAATGTGTGGAGGGGTAACCAATGGGTTAGCCGGGATGAAATTTTCTGGGTCATTTAGTGCTCCTGGGAAGAGTAGGGCTAAGCTAAAAAGAATAGTTATTAGTGCTATAAATCCAACTGTGTCCTTTGTAGTGTAGTAAGTGTGGAATGGCATCTTGTCATAGTTTCTTTTGAGCCCAACTGGGTTATTAGCTCCTCTTCCGTGGAGGAACAATAGATGAATCAGGGATAGTGCAGCTATTATGAATGGGAAGAGAAAATGAAATGCAAAGAACCGTGTAAGGGTTGCTTTGTCTACTGAAAAACCGCCTCATAGTCATTGTACTATTGTAACTCCGACGTAGGGGACAGCAGAGACTAAGTTAGTGATAACTGTTGCTGCTCAAAAGGACATTTGTCCTCATACAAGTACATAGCCCATGAAAGCGGTTAAGATAGTTAATAGAAATAGGATAACTCCTATGTTTCATGTTTCTATCTTTTTGTAAGAGCCATAGTATAGGCCTCGGCCTATGTGGCAGTACATACAGATGAAAAACATAGAAGCACCGTTAGCATGGATATTTCGGAGCAGTCAACCGTAGTTTACATCTCGGCAGATGTGTCTAACTGAAGAGAAAGCCAGAGTTATATCTGCGGTGTAGTGCATCGCTAGGAAAATTCCGGTTATTAATTGAATGATGAGGCACAGGCCAAGTAGTGAGCCAAAGTTTCATCATATGGAAAGGTTTGATGGAAGGGGAAGATCAACAAATGAGCCATTGATTATTCGGAAGATTGGGTGTTTCTTTCGAAGTGGACCTGCCATATTTTATATATAAGCAATGATAATTTATTTGTCTCTTGTTTTTATGCTAATAGGTAGAACATTGGTTTTTTATAGTTTGTCGCCGTATTATTCTGCTCTCGGTCTTGTGGTAGTTTCTGTGTCTGGGTGTGTTGTTCTTGGTTTACTTGGAGGGTCTTTTATAGCTATGATCCTTTTACTAGTTTATATGGGGGGAATGCTTGTTGTTTTTGCTTATTCTAGTGCTATATCGGCCGAGCGTTTCCCGTCAGTAAGAAATTTTAGTGAGATAGTAGGACTATCTGTTCTTTTTGGGTCTTGGGTTGTTTTCTCTTTTGAAAATTTTCAGGATCTATCGAAAAATTTTTATTCTCTGGTAAGAGGTGAAAGTTTGCTAGGAAGTGGAACTTTCTATAAAGAAGGGGGTATTTTAGTCATTTTGGGGGTGTTTGTGCTGTTAGTAGCGCTTGTTGGAGCTTTAATAATTTCTCGTGGGGTTGAAAATAAAATAATTCGAGCTATTTATGTTATGACGCGATTATAATCGTGATAAGTATGACAGTCAAGGAGAGGAAAGAAGATACTATATAGTTCTTAACCAATCCTCTTTGAGAAATTTGATTAGTCTTAGAGATGGAAGCTGAAGTTAGTCCTATTCCTTGTGGTCCTATTTTTTCTTGTCATCCGCGGTCTAGTGTTCGAGTGGCAAGGAATAAAGAGGAAATAAAAGAAAAATAAGCTGTGATTCTGTGAATTACGTCGACATAAAATCACTGTAGTGTTAGAGTATTATGTTGTGTTGTTTTAGTCTTGGTGGTGATGAGGAAGATTAGTAAAGAGATAGAGAGAGTGGTCCCTAGTATTGTTACAATTAAGGGGAGTCTCTTTACAGTCTGTGGCATGGAGAATGAAGGAGCTTTGAACACGAAGTTAGAGAAAAATCATCCCGCAACTATGGTTCCTACTGCTAAGCGCAATAGTGAATTTGTTAGGTTTGATTTTTCTTCTCTTATAGGAGATAAAGAAGAAATAGAAGGGTTCATTAAGAAGCAAAATAGGACTATTCGAAATCTGTATACAGCGGTTAAGAGGGTAGCGGACATGCTTAGAACTATTCCTAGTGTGTTTAAGATTCTGCATCTTGTAGCTTCTAGTATTAAATCCTTTGAATAGAATCCTGCAAGGAAGGGAGTGCCCATAAGGGCTAGTCTTCCTAGTGCGAGACAAGCAGAGGTTATTGGTAGTAGGGTTCTTAGTCCACCCATCTTTCGGAGGTCTTGCTCATCTTTTAGTCTGTGTATAATGCTTCCTGAGCATAGAAAGAGCATTGCCTTAAAGAAAGCGTGAGTGCAGATGTGAAAGAAAGCTAGTAGTGGGTTTCCTATTCCTATAGATGTAACCATTAGGCCTAGTTGTCTTGTGGTGGAGTAGGCAACTATCTTCTTTATGTCTTTCTGTGCGATTGCGGTTGAGGCGGCAAATATTGCCGTAAGGCCTCCGAGCATTAAGATAACTGTTTGAGAGGTTCTGTTTAAGCAAAAGATTTTTCTGGTTCGTATTAGTAAGAATACCCCTGCAACTACCATTGTTGATCTGTGAAGTAGGGCAGATACTGGTGTTGGACCTTCCATTGCGGCTGGTAATCATGGGTGGAGACCGAATTGAGCAGACTTTCCGGCAGCAGCTAAGATCAGGCCAAATATTAGATAAGGGATAAGCTGTGAGTTAGACGCTAGAAATAGTATTTCTTTAATGTTTCAGGAGTTGAATAAGAGGATAGAAAGGGACATAAATAAGATTAAGCCTATGTCTCCTATTCGATTGTAAATGACTGCTTCTAGGGCCGAGCTTCTGGCATCTTTTCGAGTGGATCATCATCTAATTAGTAAAAAGGAGAGGAAGCCTACTCCTTCTCAGCCTAGGAAAATTAGGAAGAGGCTTTTTGAGCAAGTAAGGATTAGCATTTTCAATAAGAAAATTGTTAGAAGGCGGAAGAATGCTGTTCTTTTAGGGTCTTTAGACATATAATAGTAGGAGAATTCCATGATAGATCACGTCACTATTAGTGCGACTGTAAGGAAAACTAAAAAGTATTGATCATAAAGGAGGTTTAATGATATTTTAGTTCTTGTTTTTTTTAGTCAGAGGGAAAAGAAGACTTTGATTTCTTGAAATTCTAGGTAGATGGACAGAATGAGTGAGGGAATGGATAGGAAGGCTAGAAGCTTTAAAACTTTCATTACAAATGGTGCGGCATTAAATGTTAAGGACTTGTAGTTGGTATCTTGGGTTAATGATACGCCAACAATTGTTCTTTTTTGAGATGAGCTGTTGGTGTTTGTAAGGTAAGACTTTGAGAAAAAGAATATGCTGATAAAGAGTATTGTTATTATGCTTAGTTTTAGGGAGGTAATAATAATGGAAGGATTAATAACCATCGAAACCTTAACGGAGTTGAACCGCAAACCTTTAGACTTAGCAGGACTATGGTAAACCTATAGGTTTCGGACTTAAGGCCAGGTTTTAACTGGCATTTTCAGTGCCACAGGCTGATGTTTTGTTTAAACTACTTTAGTCATGCGAGCATTGAGGAGGTTGGGTTTGTAATTATTAGTATCAATGGGGCGAGGTGTAAGGAAGTTAGTAAATGCTCTCGTGAGAAGGACAAAGAAATGTTGGATAGGAAGGAAGAAGGTGTTCCCTGTTGTGAGACTTGGAAGACCATTAATGAGTAGATTGCTCCAAATACGGTTGAGAAACCGATTATGGGGAAGAGTCATAAGGACCATTTGATTAGTGATACAAGGATTAAAATTTCCCCTATGAGGTTCGGGGAAGGGGGAAGTCCTAAGTTTGCTGCACACATTAATAGTCATCAAACTGTTCTTAGTGGTAGTAGTAACTTTAATCCTCGGGTAATGGCCAAGGTTCGGGTTCCTTTTCGTTCGTAAACAGTTTTTGCGAGGGAGAAAAGAGAAGACGATACTAGACCGTGTGCAATCATTAGCATCAGGGCTCCTTTAAATCCTCATCAGGTTTGGGTGAATATGCCTGCAGCTACTATTCTCATGTGGCCTACAGAGGAGTAGGCAATTAGGGCCTTTAAATCTGTTTGTCGCATGCAAATCATTCTGGTGATTAGTGCACCTCATGAGCAGAAAACTATTAGAGGTAGGGATAGAGAGTATAGCGAAGGAGTTGAAAATATAGTGATTAGCCGGATGAGGCCATATCCTCCCAACTTTAGAAGGATAGCAGCAAGAATCATCGAGCCTGCTACTGGGGCTTCTACGTGGGCCTTTGGTAACCAAAGATGGAAGCCATAAATAGGCATCTTTATTAAAAACGCTATGATGGACAAAGACCATCAAATTGTAATAGACTCTGTTGAGAATTTTGATTTTCATATGAGTTCTAGTTTTGGGATGGAGAGGGAAGAGCTAGAAAAATAAAGAAATATTAGGCTTATGAGGAGTGGAAGTGAGCCAACTAAAGTATAGAATATAAAGTATAGGCCGGCTTGGAATCGTTCCATCTGGGCTCCTCATCGTGTTATGAGTATAAGTGTGGGGATTAGAGTTGCTTCAAAGGCAACGTAAAAAAGGATTAATTCTAAGGAGGCAAATGTAATAATTAGGAAGAATGTAATTAAGAGGATGAGTAGTATAAAAGTCCGTTGGTTTAGGCTTGAGCTTTCATTTAGGTGTCCCTTTCTTGCGAGTAGTGTCAGAGGGGCTAGTCAGCAGCTTAGTATTAGTAGGGGGGTTGCTATTGAGTCTGAAGCTAAAATTAAGGAGAGTTTGTGTCAAGATGAGGTTCAGTGGTTTGATATTAATAGCAGTGATGCTATGGTTAATATTGCTCTTTGTGAGATAGAGAGAGCTCAGAGCTTGTTTTTAGGAGAGGCTCAGATGGTAAGAATAATACCTATTGTTATAGATGTTAAGGTTATCATTATTAAATAAATTATGCTAAATTATGTTGAATTTATTCAGCTCATTCTAGTCCTCCTTTAACTCATTCGAATATTAAGCCGAGTGTGAGGATAATCATAAATATGAGGGATATCGGAATGAGCTGCGTTGGGGAAGAAGGAATGCTTGCGGCTGGTAGTGGGAAAAGCAGGGCTATTTCTAGGTCAAATAAGAGGAACAGGATTGCGACTAAAAAGAATCGAAAGGAAAACGGAAGTCGGGCAGATTTTAGTGGGTCAAACCCGCATTCGTAAGGAGATTTCTTCTCTCTGTCTGATTTTCGTCTTGGTAAGATGTGTGCCGCTGCAGCAAAGATTGAGGCGATTGCTATTGTTAGTAATACTATGAAGGTCATTGTAATCATTATTTGTATATAATATGGAGAAGTGGCAGATAGGAATGCATTCGGCTTGAAACCGTTGGATAGAGGTTTGATTCCTCTCTTCTCTTTATGATCCTCATCAGTAAATACAGACGTATAGGAATAATCATACTACGTCTACAAAATGTCAATATCAGGCAGCTGCTTCAAAGCCGAAGTGATGATGGGCTGAGAAATGGAATCTTACTAGTCGTAAGAAGCATATGGCTAAGAATGTAGTACCTATGATAACGTGGAGTCCGTGGAATCCTGTAGCTACAAAGAAGGTTGATCCATAAACTCTGTCTGCAATAGTGAATGGGGAGTCTACGTATTCTCATGCCTGTAAAGCTGTGAAGTAGGCGCCGAGACAAATTGTTAAAAATAAGGCTTGTATTGCTTCTGTTCGGTTTCCGGCTAGAATTCTGTGGTGAGCCCAGGTGATTGTTACTCCTGATGATAGTAGAACAGCTGTGTTTAGTAATGGGACTAAAAATGGGTTTAGTGGAGTAATTCCTGTTGGTGGTCATGTAACTCCTATTTCTACGGAAGGAGCGAGTCTTCTATGGAAGAAAGCTCAGAAAAAAGCAAAGAAGAAGCAGACTTCTGAAGTGATAAACAGTAGCATTCCGTATCGGAGGCCTTTTTCGACAATGGCTGTGTGGAATCCTTGGAATGTTGATTCTCGGATTACGTCTCGCCATCAATTAATCATGGTGACTATTAGAAGAAGGAGTCCGAGAGAAAGGAGAGTTAGTGATTTGGTATGAAATCAAAGGACTAATCCTGAGGTCATCATTAGTCCACTTATGGCCCCTGTGAGGGGTCATGGACTTTGGTCAACGAGATGGTATGGGTGTTGATGAGCCATAGTTTAAATGTTTTGTAATAGGTAAAAGTGAACTAATGCTGTAAAGACATAAGCTTGTATACATGCTACGCCTATTTCAAGAATAAAAAGTAATACAAATACAATAAATATCGGAAGGCTTATGAATGGGTTTGAAGCTAATAATCAGATGGCTGTAGATAGTAGGAAAATTAATAAATGTCCTGCTGTTAGGTTAGCTGCTAAACGTAGTCCTAATGCTATTGGTTGGGCGAATAGTCTTATTGTTTCTATTCAGACCATTGCAGGTATCAAAGCAGCAGGAGTCCCTTGAGGGACTAGGTGGCTTAATCGAGCTTTGAATGCAAGATAGAATCCTAGAATTTTTACTGCCATTCATAGTGGGAAGCCTAGTCTGTATGTTAATGATACGTGTCTTGTTGAAGTGAATGCATAAGGAAGTAGCCCTAAAACATTTATTGAGAAAATTAGAACAAATAGAGCGGTGATAAGTCCTGCTCATGGTGCTGAGTTTGGGCTAGTTTTCTGGAAAATCATCTCTAAGATGTTATGTCGGAAAGTTGTTCATATCACTTGAAGACGTGAGGGGGCTCAGTTAGTTGGAAATATGAATAGCAGTCAAGATATAGCTAAGAAAGTGGAAAGTATGTTCATGGGGATGAAGAATAATGTGTTTGGGAAGAATTGACCAAAGATGCTGGGAATTAAAGTCATTGTCATTCTGTGGTTGTCTTCTTAATTGTTAAAGAAGATGTTTGGTTTACTTCTGAGGGGGCCTCTTTAGAAGTAATTATGGCAAGAACTATTAGCATAGTTACTCAGATAAGGAAAAATTTTACGATTCATCAAACAAAGTCTAATTGTGGCACTCCTTAATGACAGTAGTTATCTGCCTTCACTTAAATTAAGAGTTTAAGGCTTTAAATAAGCTAATTAAGGGAGTTATTCTTCTAGGTATTGTGCAACTCAGTTTTCAAATGTTTTGAATGGGACTGCTTCTATAACGATTGGCATGAAGCTGTGGTTAGCTCCGCAGATCTCGGAACATTGTCCGTAGAAAAGGCCGGTTCGTGAGGCAAAAAAGGTAGTTTGGTTAAGTCGTCCTGGGACGGCGTCCATCTTTACTCCTAGAGATGGGACTGCTCATGAGTGAAGTACGTCTGCTGAGGAAACTAGAACCCGTATTGGATTTTGCATTGGGAGGATTAGACGATTATCGACTTCTAATAGGCGTGGGTTTCCTAAGGATATGTCTGTTGTTGGAACCATGTATGAGTCAAATTCTAGTTCTTTATAGTCTGTGTATTCGTAACTTCAGTATCATTGGTGTCCGATAGCCTTGATAGTTAAAAAGGGGTCTTTTATTTCGTCCATCAAGTAGAGTAATTGGATTGATGGTAGGGCTATAAATATTAGAATTATTGCGGGTACGACTGTTCAGATTGTTTCTAGTTCTTGTCCTTCAAGGAAGAATCGGTTGGTGTTAGAAGATATTAGTAGAGAGGCCAGCCCATAAAAAACTAGAATGGTAATTAAGGTAAGAACGATTAAGGCGTAATCGTGGAAGTAGGTTAGCTCTTCCATTAGTGGGGAAGATGCATCTTGTAGGCCAAGTTGTGCTCAAGTTGCCATTTTAGTACTGTAATAAGTTTAGGTTTGCTACTAGGTCGGAGGAATGTGTTCGTGATAGTGCTACCATTAACGATAAGCCCAGGCTTGCTTCGCAAGCAGATAATGTTAATAGGATAAGTTTGAATGTTGTATTTTGTAAGATCACTTTTTTTATTTTTCATGCCGCGATTCCTATAAATAAGGAGACTAGTAAGAGTTCTAAGCATAATAGGATCGAAAGGAAGTGAAGGCGGTTTAGCAGGACACCAATTAAACCAAGATAGAATACTGAAAGAATGATGATTAATAGGGCGATTTCAAGAGTTTTGGACTTAAACCAAAGTTTCCTGAGCCGAAATCGGGTGTTTTTTCTAAACTAACTCTCTAGAAATTACTTAATAATTATGACTGTGGAAGGAGTCTCGTCAAATGTGTGGTGAGATGGAGGGAAAGAAGAATATTGTCATTCTAGAGAGGCTGTGGAGAATTCTGGTGAAATTCCCTCTCGTTGCGAGGCGAATGCTTCTCAGATTAAGAATAGGAAGAATAGCATAGCAACTAGTGAAATTGTAGATCCTATTGAGGAGACAGTGTTTCATAGTGTATATGCGTCTGGATAGTCTGAGTATCGTCGTGGCATACCTGCTAATCCTAGGAAGTGTTGGGGGAAGAAGGTTAGGTTAACCCCTATGAACATCAAGAAGAAATGTGCCTTTCTCCAGAGTGGGTGTAGTCTGTAGCCTGAGAATAGTGGAAATCAGTGAGTGAAGCCAGCGAAAATTGCGAAAACTGCACCCATTGAGAGAACATAGTGGAAATGTGCTACCACGTAGTAAGTGTCATGAAGGACTACGTCAATTGATGAGTTGGCTAGGACTATGCCTGTGAGGCCACCAAGGGTGAATAGGAAAACAAATCCTAAGGCTCAGAGGAGGGGTGTTTCTCACTGTAGGTTTGATCCTTGTAGTGTAGCCATTCAGCTAAAGACCTTGATTCCAGTTGGCACAGCAATAATCATAGTGGCTGCGGTAAAGTATGCACGTGTATCTACGTCCATACCTACGGTGAACATATGGTGGGCTCAAACTAAGAATCCTAGGATTCCTATGGCGATCATCGCGTAAACCATTCCAAGGTAACCAAAGGGTTCACGCTTTCCTGAATAGTGTGCAATCACATGAGAAATCATCCCAAATCCTGGAAGGATAAGGATATAGACTTCTGGATGTCCAAAAAATCAAAATAGATGTTGGAACAAGATTGGGTCTCCCCCACCTGCTGGGTCAAAGAATGTGGTGTTGATGTTCCGGTCTGTTAGAAGCATAGTGATTGCTCCTGCTAGAACTGGCAATGAAAGGAGTAGTAGAAACGCGGTTACAAATACTGATCATACGAATAGAGGGAGGCGATCGAAAGAAACTCCTGGTGTTCGCATATTAATAATAGTAGTAATAAAGTTAATAGAAGCTAGGATTGAGGATGCACCGGCTAGATGGAGAGAAAAGATAGCAAGGTCTACTGATCCTCCTGCATGAGCTATGTTGCTGGATAGTGGGGGATAAATTGTTCATCCAGTTCCTACTCCTCTTTCTACTCCGGCAGAAGCAAGTAGTAGTATGAATGAGGGTGGGACTAATCAAAAGCTCATTTTATTCATTCGTGGGAAAGCCATGTCTGGGGCACCAATCATCAGAGGAATTAGTCAATTTCCAAACCCTCCGATCATGATAGGCATTACCATAAAAAAGATCATTACTAGCGCGTGGGCTGTAACTATAACTTTATAAATTTGGTCATCTTGGAGTAGGGAGCCTGGTTGGGCTAGTTCAGCGCGTATGATTACTCTCATGGCGGTTCCAACCATGCCTGCTCAGGCCCCAAAAATTAGATATAGTGTTCCGATGTCCTTGTGGTTAGTAGAAAATAGTCATCGTCTTAGTTGCATGTTCTTAATTTTAAAGTGTTTGCTTGTTTGTATGGACACTTCCTTTCTGGTCCTTTCGTACTAAGAAAGAATAATTCGTAGATAGAAGCTGACCTGGCTTTCGCCGGTCTGAACTCAGATCACGTAGGACTTTAATGGTCGAACAGACCAACCCTTAGAAGCTTCTGCACCCCTAGGATGTCCCGATCCAACATCGAGGTCGCAAACCTTTTCGTCAATATGAACTCTCAGAAAAGATAACGCTGTTATCCCTACGGTAACTTTTTCCTTTGATCATCGTAATGGATCAGTTTACTTGATTAATCAATATTAGGCTTGTTGTGCCTTTGTTTTATACATTGTAAACGGAGGATTGTACTTCTCCGTGGTTGCCCCAACCAAAGTTTAGTTTAACTGCCTTACTTTTACTTGTTTTAATTGGAGGAATTAGAAAAAGGTAAAAGTGTTTAAGGAATTAAAGTTTTACTTAAGCTCGATAGGGTCTTCTCGTCTAACGAATATTTCCCCGCCTCTTCACGGGGAGGTGAAATTAAGATTGAAGAAAAGGAGACAGTTGAGTTCCGTCTTGCCATTCATACCAGTCTCTATTTAGGAGACAAATGATTATGCTACCTTCGCACGGTCAAGATACCGCGGCCGTTTAACTTATGTCACTGGGCAGGCAGGACCCTTTATGTTGTTGGTTTTATCAAAGGGCGATGTTTTTGGTAAACAGGCGAAACTCGTATTTGCCGAGTTCCTTCTTTTCTTTTTATGTTTGCGTTGTTTCTCCTGAGTTGGAAGACGAAATAGAAAAATTTTATTTTTAGGGTCAGTATTTTTCTTCCGTGGTTAAGTTCGGCTATTATATCAGGTGAAATGTTCTTACTAATATTAACATTATCTTCTCTAAGGGGAGAGTGCTCAAATAATATGTTGTAGATTAAGCGTTGTGTTTCAAAAATTTTCTAGCTAAAGTATGATAAGGTGAGCTTTAACGCTTTCATTAAAGTTGGCTGCTTCTAGGCCTACTTCTTAAAGGTATAGCTATTTGAGGTTTTTGTTGGCTTTTTCTGAAAAGTGAGGATTTTTCCTTTTTGGATAACAAGCTTGTCCTTATTATCCTAACTATCCCTAAATTAAGAAGGTGTTGATTTAGTTTTTGGTACCAAAGGTGTTCAATCTTAATTGGGTAGCTTAGCTCAGACTAATTTCTTTGAGAACCAGCTATCTCTAAGCGCGGTAAGCATTTCACATCTAACCTTTCCTTTTGCCTTACTATTGTAACAGTAAGAGGTATTTCCTAAAGAAAAGAAGAGGTTAGCTCGCTTAGTTTCGGGGTAAGATAAACTTATCCTTTATTCTTGTTAATCCATTATACACGAGGTAAAAGATTTAAGCTTTCCTATAATTGATTTATATGTTAGTGTTATTTCATTTTTCCCTTGCGGTACTTTATTTATTGGTTTCTTTTAGTTTTCGAATAGTTCTACTATTAAATATTAAGGTATTTCTTTCTTCTGAGAGAGAAAAAGTTTGACGATAGTAGGAGGAACCTAGAGAAAAAATTCTATATAATTATATATAAATATAGAGTCAGCGGCATAGTTAAGGTTCTGAGGACAAAAAGGGACGAAATTAATCAGGTTGTTGTTTTTGAGGGCATTGAGTATGCTGTTTTTCGTCATGAGGTGAGTCTAATTATGTGGTGGGGAAATAAAATGAGACTGGCTTTAAAGGAGATTCGTAGGTAAAAGAATAGGCTTAAAAGACTGCCGATAATTAGAAGCGATGAGAGAATAATAAAATTTTTGTTTACTAGGAAAGAAAGGGAGAAGAACTTTATCATAAATCCTGTTAGTGGAGGGAGACCTCCTAAGGATAGTATGGTTAGAATTATCAAAAATATGCTAATAGGTGAAAGTTGAGCTAGAACTTTTAAGTGGCCGAGTGTAAAAGATTTAAAGAAATGGAGAATTAGAAATATTGCAGTTTTTATCAGCAGATAGATAATTAGCATTCTTAGGGCAGCTTTAAATGAGTAAACGGCGGTTATAACAATTCACCCCATTTTTCCTATAGAGGAGAAGGCCAAAATCTTTCGTATTTGCGTTTGATTAAGCCCCCCTCATCCTCCTATTAATACTGATAGTAGTCCTAGCAGAATAATTAAGGATCTTGATATTAGTTGTCTAAAAGAAAATAAAATTATTAATGGGGCGATCTTTTGCCAAGTTGCGACTATTAGGCCTTGAAGGAATGGTAAGCCTTGTAGAACATCTGGAAATCAGAAGTGACAAGGAGAGAGGCCTAACTTGAAAGCTATTGCAATTGTAAGTAGTATAGAGGATATTTTTTTGAGTGGAATAAGTACGGATCATGATCCAACTAATCATGCTTGGATTAGCGCTCCTTTTAAGAGTATTGCTGCTCTTAGTGCTTGAATTAAAAAATACTTTATGGCTGCTTCTACTTTCCGAGGAGAAAATTCTGAGCAAAGGAGTGGTACCAAGGCCAGTGTTCTTATTTCTAAGCCTACTCAGATTATAAATCATTTTTCGGATGAAACGACTATTATTGTACCAGAAACTATTGTCAGGATTAAAAAAATTGAAATCATGCGGTGCATAGAGCTTGGAGGGAGTTTAACCCTCAATAATCTAATTATCAGCTAGATACCTTAGTCTTTTAGGAACAAGCTCAAATTAAAATAATGGGAGAGAGATACCGAATAGGATAATAAGTGCTATGACTGCACATAATCTTCCTATGGAAAATGGGAGGTATCTCTTTCATGTTAGAAACATTAATTGATCATACCGAAATCGAGGATATGCAGCTCGTACTCAAAGGAATAAGAAGACTAGTAAAGTTGTCTTTATGCCTATTATAATTGTATTTAAGGGAAATATTTTTTTTAGTGGGGATGGTCCTCCTAAGAATAGAACTACAGAGAATAGGTTCATTAGGATTATTTTTGCATATTCGGCTATGAAGAAAAGAGCGAATGGTCCCCCAGCGTATTCTACGTTATAACCAGAAACGATTTCAGATTCTCCTTCTGTTAGATCGAAAGGGGCTCGATTTGTTTCAGCTAGAGTTGAAACAAATCATATATAAAAGAGTGGTAGGCAGGATAATGAAAATCAAGAAAATTCTTGGGCATTAACTATATATGTTAGATTAAAAGTTCTGGCTAGTAAAATTAATGAGAGGAGTATTAATGCTAAGCTGATTTCATAGGACACGGTTTGAGCTACTGCTCGTATGGCCCCTAAGAGTGAGTACTTGGATTTAGAGGCTCATCCGGAGCCAAGTATAGCATATACAGATAAGCTTGAAAGGCCTAGTACTAGAAGAAGGGAGAGTTGTAAGTTTATAGTAGGTGTGTGTACAGGCATGAATTTTCATAGTAGTAGGGCTAAGGCAAGAAAAAGAAGAGGGGAGAAAAAGAATAAATAAGGAGAAGCGGTTGATGGCTTTAATGTTTCCTTTATAAAGAGCTTTAGGCCATCGGCAAATGGTTGTAAAAGGCCATAGGGGCCAACAACATTAGGCCCCTTTCGGAATTGCATGTATCCTAGAACCTTACGTTCTACAAGAGTTAGGAAGGCTACGGCCAGAAGAACTGGGACTAGAAATGAAATTAGTTCTAATGTGCTGAAAATATAGTTCATTTAAAGCTAAGAAAAGGAATTGAACCTTTGATAGGAAGGTCTTAGGCCTTCTGCATTAACCTCTTTGCTATCTTAGCTTACTCTATCTTAGGCTTTCACTAAGACTGTTTGATTGGAAGTCAAAAATACTGATGTATTCATAGAGTAGTAAGAAAAGGACTTTAACCTTTATTTATGAATTTACAATTCACCGCTTTAACCTTCAGCCACCTTACTTAAGAGGCCTAGTTAAATAAATAACTTTGGGTTGTCGGGCCAAGATTGCTGGTTAAATTCCAGCGGCTTCTGTTAAGTAGAGGGAGGTTTTTATCCTTCCATTCTTGGGGTATGAGCCCAAAAGCTTGAGCATTTAGCTTACTCTACTATATATATAATATTCATACTGATATCAAAACATAGCTAGCTAGTAAGCCCCTCTTTTACACGGAGTTGACGTTTGTGCAAGTCAAACTGTTTTGAAGGCCTTGGCAATTTTTAGTTGCAACTAAGGATTTGCAATCCTAAATGTTATTTACACTACAAGGCCCAAGGACTAAGAAAGTTTCATTCTTATTAAAAGCTTTGAAGGCTAACAGTTTTATTAACTTAAGTCCTTTAAAAGTGGCTTTAGTTTTAATTAAAATATTTGCTTTGCAAGCAAGAGAACTAAGTTAAAATCTTAGAAGCTACAGCTAAAAGAAGGTATCGAACCTTCGATAAAAGATCCTAAGTCTTTTGCATTAACCACTTTGCTATTTTAGCCTGGGAAGATAGGTTTTTATCCTATTATCTCTTGGTTAACGGCCAAGTGCCTTTTCATTTAGCTACAACCCAAAATAAATTAAAGAGTAGTTTAGAGGAAAAACGAAGAACTTTGACTTCTTTGTCGCAGGTTCGAACCCTGTCTCTTTAATGTTTGACTCAGGTGAGTAAGACTCTCACTTACACTTGCAACTCCCAAAGCTACTGTTCTTTATTAAACTATCTCCTGACAATCTGATTTGGATTTATTATATATA